ACTTAGCAGGTTTCCATACCAAGGCTCAATTTAATCAAGTCCGTAGCGTCTACCGATTTCGCCATATCCCCTTTTGCGACAGGATCCAGTTGTAATTCTATTCAATTCCTTTATTTATTTTATTTATCTTGGAATCAAATCATTGCGTTGAATTTATTAGATAATGATTCTTATATCTAAAAGTGTATGCCACTATTTTTTTGCCATTCTCTATCATTTCCATTGTATTGAATGAACCCTATTTGTTCTAATCGGACATGATTCTATCATTGATGTGCCTCCAATTCAATATGAATAGATATATCCCACCTCTATAATCTCTCCTCCCTTCATTTTGACTTTAAAAGCGCAATTTGTAATACTGGAAGGATCGATACTCATTACTTTTTTTTCGCCCTATCTTATCTGAATGACAACAAAGGAATATCTTAATTATAATTTGAATTGTATCTTTATAATAATAATATCTTTAATTCTTATCTTAGAATGGATTAATTATATTATATAATATAATTAATTATATAATTTATTTAGAGATAATTAATAATTACTTAGCATAATTTGGTATAACTGTTCTAAGAAATAATTTAGACTTTTCTAAAATAGAATATCAAATTGAATTTGATATTCTATTCTTAATCAAGTAATAATTATGGAAATATTATGTATTTTTAAGTATTATTATTAAGTAATTATTAATACTATGAATTAAAATTTTAAAAATAATAAATAAATAATAAATATTAATTAAAATAAATTAATAGCTAATATATTAAATCTGGTAGTTTCCGGACTCCCTATTCACTATTTCTATTTCTGCTATGTGAGCCCGCTTAGCTCAGAGGTTAGAGCATCGCATTTGTAATGCGATGGTCATCGGTTCGATTCCGATAGCCGGCTTTTATCTATCTATTTTTTCATGATTGATAATATCTTCTCCCCCGTTTCTTCAAATATCGGTCGCTGATCTATTATGTCGTGTTAACTTGCAACTATGAATAAAAAATAGATTGGAATGGAGCAATTAGATCTATACAGAACAAATCATAAAACAGAGACTTAACTTCCTTACTATCATATACAAAAAATATAGATATGGATACAATGCATTTCATTCTATTTTCATTCTACTTTAGTATTGTATACTTCAGTAGATTTAGCCTTGCTTTGTTTTTCCTTTAGTTCAGTCTTAATTTAAATTTTTCAATAAAAAAAGGAGTTTTATGTCTCGTTACCGAGGGCCTCGTTTCAAAAAAATACGCCGTCTGGGGGCTTTACCAGGATTAACTAGTAAAAGGCCTAGATCTGGAAGTGATCTTAAAAACCAATTGCGTTCTGGGAAAAAATCGCAATATCGTATTCGTCTAGAAGAAAAACAGAAATTGCGTTTTCATTATGGTCTAACAGAACGACAATTACTTAGATATGTGCATATCGCTGGAAAAGTCAAAGGGTCAACAGGTCAGGTTTTACTACAGCTACTTGAGATGCGTTTGGATAACATCCTTTTTCGATTAGGTATGGCTTCCACCATTCCTGGAGCCAGACAATTAGTTAACCATAGACATATTTTAGTTAATGGTCGTCTAGTAGATATACCAAGTTACCGTTGCAAACCCCGAGATATTATTACTACGAAGGATAAACAAAGATCGAAATCTCTGATTCAAAATTCTATTGCTTCATCGCTCCGGGAGGAATTGCCAAAACATTTGACTATTGACTTATTCCAATATGAAGGATTAGTAAATCAAATAATAGATAGTAAGTGGATTGGTTTGAAAATAAATGAGTTGTTAGTCGTAGAATATTATTCCCGTCAGACTTGAACCTAATGAAAATAACAAGAAAGGTTCAGGCAATTTGACTTTATACCATACCCTTTTTTTGTCGAAGGAAATGGATTTAAAAGCCTTGATCCACATTTTTTTTCTTATTCACGTATCACAAATGGATCGGCAGTAGGTTTTTTTTTTTTTGCTTTTCCCATATTGATATTTTATGTACCACAGTAATGTAATTAGGAATAGAGAATCTCTATCAAATCAAATAAAGTTCTTACTTACTGTTGGAATAATGCTATCAATTGTTATTTGAATTTGATACATTGTGATCGGTAACGTTGGTGACTCGATAGAAACGGAAAGAGAGGGATTCGAACCCTCGGTAAACAAAAGCCTACATAGCAGTTCCAATGCTACGCCTTGAACCACTCGGCCATCTCTCCTACATAATCCTAATCTTATTATTGACCAGAAACCGAGTGAAGTGAATAGCGAGTCATTCATATTATTTATTCCAGTACGGGTAGGACCCATTACTGGTTACATAGGAATAAAAGATTCCTTTCAAATTTCATATTTCTCAACACAAATTGACTTAATAGATTTTTATATTTTAATTGTATAACGCATACGCATTATGCAAACAAAAGAGTATGGTTACTCTCCTCTATATTTATCATGGAATTAGAATTCCATTCTTTATTTTTCCTCTTTTGATTATAACCAAATCAAAACTTTTCGAGTTACCAGAATCTATAGTAAAATAAAGTCCTTGGTTAGTCAACTTAGAAAAAATCGTAATAGTTCCGTTTATCAGTATACTACTTAATTTGTAGGAAATTCAATCTCATTCAAATATTGAATATCTCATCCCCCCTTGGGCACAATTTGAGCGGAATATCCACATCTTTTTTTAGAATTAGTCTATTTTTATGATATTTCGTACTACTGTACAATTCGGATAATTTTCCTTTGGGAAAATGAGAAGAATTATAGAATGGATTGTTAATTATGCCTAGATCCCGGATAAATGGAAATTTTATTGATAAGACTTCTTCAATTGTAGCCAATATCTTATTACGAATAATTCCGACAACTTCAGGGGAAAAAAAGGCATTTACCTATTACAGAGATGGTGCGATTTGATTTTTTTTCTTGCTTTTTTAGACCTTAATCTGAGAGAGAAGCGTGGTTCGCGATAGAAAGAAACAAATTGGTTTTAAACCAACGCTTGGTGAAGGTGAAGTTTAAAGATAGAACAATTCCTTCTGTCGTGTATCCTCGATTGATACGGCTTCAGATGCTTTAATTATCGATTTTAGTATTGAGCGAAAGGTTACACCTATAGGTTCTGGATTGCGAGTCAATACTACGCCACTAGTACCAATGGGCGGCATAGAGGAAGAAGCACTACTCTACGGAATCAACAACACGAAAACTTTGTTATATTATAAATTACCCCTTCTCAGTATTGGGACTACTAAGAATGAATGGTTGGGACAACAAACATCCATCTCGTTTGTACTTTGGATACCCATATAACCATCAAAGATTGTTGAAGTGACTGATTCCTGGAAATAGAAGGCGTTGTGAACAAAGAAATTGTTGGAGTGACTATTTCCATCTAGCACTAATACAATTGGTGTTAAGAAAAGACCTCTTTCGGGAAGGCTGGCTAGAAATTTCTTGTAAAAATACTAGCCCCCATCAGTTCATAATGAGAATAGTGAAATCTTGATTCCAGAGATTATGTCCCTTAGTACTATGCACAGAGGGGAGGAGCCGTATGAGATAAAAATCTCATGTACGGTTCTGGAACGGAGATTCTTTGAATAGAATGAACGGCCGTAACGGATGTCGGCTCAATCCGAAGGAAATTATGCGGAAGCTTTACAGAATTATTATGAAGCTACGCGACCAGAAATTGATCCCTATGATCGAAGTTATATACTCTATAATATAGGCCTTATACACACAAGCAACGGAGAGCATACGAAGGCTTTGAAATATTATTTCCGGGCACTAGAACGAAACCCATTCTTACCACAAGCTTTTAATAATATGGCCGTGATCTGTCATTACGTGCGACTATCTCCATTATAGAAAAAAGATAAAGGCTAGTAAATACTATAGTAAATACTAGAATAAAATTAGGCTTTCTACATATGTATCGTCCAAAGCAACAATTTTTATCAGCTGTAGCAAGGAAAAATACTTCAAATATAAATAAATAAGTACGCCTATATACTCTATGGATAAAGGATCGAATTGATAGAGAAAGCACCGTAAAGATCAATTAGCAAGTTATTAGGTCGATACAGTTAAGAACTGCTTACTTATGTCATAATATGAGATATAAAGTTAGGAATCTACTTATGTAATAGAGTCGATCTACTAAGGTATTGAGCAGCGGTGTAGCATCAGATCCCAAAGATAGTAAGTTCTTTTTTCTTAACGGAGGAAAGAAAGTCTTTTTCAAAAATTCTATATGAATTTCATATATGAGATGAAACCGAGATAGTTACCTTTCAGAAAATCCTAATGATATAGGGGGAGTTAATTCTTATGAAGGTAGGAGAAAAGATAAAACTGATTATTGATCAAAATTAGAGTTTGAAACTTATGTAATTAACTTAACTTCGTCTGGTTAACCCAAGAAAACTGGGATAGGTTTATGAAAAACCTAAATTCAGTTAGCATAGGGTAGATTAAAAAGATGGGACACAAAAAGAGTCGATTGCTGAGCCGTATGAGGCAGGAAACTCTCAAGTACGGTTCTAAGGGAAGGAATTTAACCACCTATTCCGACCGGGGAGAACAGGCCATTCTACAGGGTGATTCTGAAATTGCGGAGGCTTGGTTCGATCAAGCTGCTGAGTATTGGAAACAAGCTATAGCGCTTACTCCAGGTAATTATATTGAAGCACATAATTGGTTGAAGATCACGAGGCGTTTCGAATTCGAATAAAAGCACTCTCTTTATTAATTTTTTAATTTATTAAAATGGTGATTGGATCCATCAATCAACTAAAATAGATAGTTACTATGAGAAGATCCAATCAAGAATTTCATTATATCTCTTCCTCCTAAAAAATTCTATTTTTATAGTATCCCATAAGGATAAATGATAGGGATACAGCAGTATCAAATCGTATAGGATATAGCTAATAAATAAATAAAGTATGCCCCCGAATTACTAAATATGAATATCGCATA